TTCCTTTTCTCAACTCATTACCAATATCAGACCGAAGTTTCCCCTTTATAACTCGTGGAACTTCTTCATAATGGCTACGTTCCATGCCTCATTTCATAGGTAAATTCAAAGTGGCTCTATTTCATTATATTCCATCCATATTATCATATAATAAGATATTTAATCTAATAATATCTAATAGAAATAATAAAAGAATATCATATCACCAACCATTTACTTATTAATATCATTTACTATCTATTAATATCATTTACTATCTACATTAATATCATATCACTAACCATTTACTATCTACTAATATCATATAATATATTATTATATATAAGAAATAAAAAATACGAAAATAGAAATAAAAAATAAGAAAATGAATAATTCATATCATATACTAATATCATATAACATATATAACATATAAGAATTACTAATATCATATAAGAATAGTAATGAAATTGCAAGAATAAAAATTGCAATAAATATAAAAATACTAAGAGAGGTTTTTCATGATTTATCAATCGTTTATACTAGATCGTTTAGTAGCTTTATGCCTTAAAATACTAAATTCAGCCATTGTGATGGGACTCTATTATGGATTTCTGACTACATTCTCCATAGGGCCATCTTATCTCTTCCTTATTCGAGCCCGGGTTATGGACGAAGGGACCGAGACGGAAATAGCAGCAACAACCGGGTTTATTACGGGACAGCTTATGATGTTCATATCGATCTATTATGCGCCTTTGCATTTGGCTTTGATTAGACCTCATACAATAACTGTCCTAACTCTACCGTATCTTTTCTTTAATTTCGTATACAAAAACGACAAACACTATTATTCGGCGGATTCTCACTATTATTTGGATTCTGGATACAAGTTGGATTCCGGATACAAGAATCCAAATTCAATACGTAAATTTCGTATTTACAAAGTATTCTTTAACAATCTTTTTTTTCAGTTATCAAACCCCTTTCTTTTCCCAAGTTCAATCTTACTAAGATTAATGAACATTTATCTCTTTCGATCCAACAATAAATTGTTATTCTTAACAAGTAGTTTTCTTGGTTGGTTAATTGGTCATATCTTTTTGATGAAATGTATTGGATTGATATTATTAGTTTGGTCAAAGCAAAAAAATTCGATCAAATCTAAGTTAACTATGCGATTTGATAAGTACATTCTATTACAATTGCGAAATTATGTGGGTCAAATATTTGTTGTTTTTTCATTTGTTATCGTTGCCCACTATTTAGGCAGAACACCGCTTCCATATTTTTATACTGATGAAATCTTAGAAGACGAAGAGAAAGAAAAGGATGAAATCAATGGTGAAAGAGAAATCGATGTTGAAATAGATTCGGAAACGGAAGAAACTAAACAAGAACAAAACGGCTCCATCGAAGACGAAGAAGATCTTATTTCTTATCTTTTTCCGAAAAAAGATTTGGACAACATTGAGCAAGATAATAATCTCTTCGCATTGGAAAAACCTCTTGTAACTACTCTTTTCGATTATCGAAAATGGAATAGGCCATTGCGATATATAAAAAACGATCACTTTGAAAGAGTCGTACGAGATGAAAATTCACAGTTTTTTTTTCATATATGTCAAAGTGATGGAAAAGAACGAATATCTTTCACGTATCCACCTGATTTATCTAGTTTTCTGAAAATCATGGAAAAAAAAATGGATCTCTTCACAAGAGATAAAATATCCTATAATGATAATGAATTGTCTAATTATTGGAGCTCCAATAATAAAGAAAAAAGAAAGAAACTAAGCAATGAATTTTTTAAAAGGGCAAAAGTTCTAGATAAGAAATATAAGAAATATAAGCAATTTATTCCTGTGGATGTATTTGAAAACCGAATTAGATTGTCTAATGATAAGAGGAAAATAAAATATTTAAATAAAATATATGATCCTTTCTTGAATGGACCTTTTCGTGGACAAAGCTTTTCACCATCAATTCAAAATGAAACTTACACAACAAATTCCATTTTGATAAATAAGATTCATGGTCTCCTTCTTTCTATTAATATTAATAGTAATTATCCAGATAATAGTAATTATCCAGAATTTGAACAGAAAATAGATCAATTTGATAGAAAATTTTTATTAACTGAAATTGGTTTTTTTTTTAACTTAATCAGTAAATTTTCGGAAAAATCCGTATCAAGTTTTAATTTTGACGGACTTTATTTATTTCCAGAACATGAACAAGTAAAAATATATTCCGAAGAAAAAAAAAGAAAAAAAAAATTCTTATTCGAGGCAATTAGAACTGATCGGAACAACCAAACCATTTTTAATAGAAAGAAATGTAGTGGAATAAACGAGATCAGTAAACAAGTTCCTCGATGGTCATACAACTTAATCGACGAATTGGAGCAAGTGACGGAAAGACTAACAAAAGAGGCTCAGATTCGTTCCCCAAGAGCCGAACGTATAGTAATTTTTGATGGGAATACAGATTCACTTTCACTGAATTTGAATCTTCGTCCTAGAAATGACAATGAGTCTATTCCTGAACTGAACCTAAATCACGAATTTTTTCTAATAAATTTTTTACGCGAACCAGATTATGACCGAGATATAATTAAGGGATCTATGCGCCCTCTAAGGCGTAAAATAGCGACTACGAAACTTTTTCAAGCAACTGGAAATGTCCATTCCCCCACTTTTTTGGAGATAATAGACAATTACCCATTCTTTTTTCTTTTTGGTGATCTTTTCGATGATCTATCCCAATATTGGAAAGAAATGTTCAGGAAACCTGGTACTGACAATTCAGAATTTGTGGAGTTTCAGAAAAGGCTCGAACACAAATACGAAGAGGACGACAAAGACGAGGCTGAAATAAGACTTAGAAAAATAGAAGAAGACTGGGAAAGTATTCTATATGGTCTAATAATTAGAAGTTTTGTATTACTAATCCAATCTTTTATTAGAAAATATATTCTACTACCTTCATTGATAATAACTAAAAATATCATTCGTATCCTATTATTTCAAAATCCCGAATGGTCAGAAGATTTTAGGGATTGGAGCAGGGAAGTTCATATTAAATGCACCTATCAGGGCATTCCAGTATCCCACAAAGAATTGCCAAAAAACTGGTTCAACGAGGGTATTCAGATAAGGATCTTACACCCTTTTGTTCTGAAACCTTGGCACAAATCTAAGGTACAATCTACTGAAAAAAAAAATCCACAGAAAAAAAAATATACTGAAAACAAAAACTTCTGGTTTTTAACAGGTTATGGAACACTAGTAGAATCGTACCTTGATGAGGGTTTCCCAAGAGACCCACTTTCATTTTTGGGTCCCGTTTTAAAAACAATAAGCAAACAATTGAAAAAAGATTTGAAAAAGCGTTTTTTTCTAGTTCTAAAATTTTTAAATGAAAGAAAAAAATGGTTTCGAACTATGTTAAAAAAAATAGAAAACTGGAACATCAAAATCAAAAGGATTCTTAAAAGTATTCTATTTAGGTTCAAAACAATAGATGAAACAATAGATGAAACAATAGATGAAACAATAGATGAAACAGTAGATGAACTGAGTGAAAGCAAAAAAACTTCAACAATCAGTAAGAATAATTCAAAGATTGAGGTGATTGAGGAATCACCCGTTAAAATGGAATCTATTAATTGGACAAATTCTTCATTCACAGAAAAAAGGATAAAAGATCTTAATGTTAAAACAAAGACAATCATAAAACAAATAGAAACAATGACAGAAGAAAAAAAAGAGGGGATTCTAACTTCAGAGATCAATTTGAATTCGAACAAAACTACTTATGATGCTAAAAGATTAGAATTACAAAAAAATATTTTGCAAATCTTACAAAGAAGATTTGTTCGATTAATACGTAAATCCTATTCTTTTTTCAAAATTTTCATAGAAGGAGTATACATAGATATACTTTTATGTATCAGTAGTATTGCTAGGATCCATCGACAACGTTTTCTTGATTTTCTTGAATCAACAGACAAAATACTAAATGTAAAAAAATCCATTTACTACAAAAAAAAAAAAATGGAAGAAAGAATTGAAAATCAAAGTATAATTCCATTTATGTCGATTATAGACAAATCTGGGAATATTACGAATATGAATTCACAGAATTCTTGGGATGTATCTTCTTTGTCACAAGCATATGTATTTTATAAATTATCACAAATCCAAGTTAGTAATGGATATAAATTTAAGTTAAGATCTATTTTTGAATCTCCTGGAAGATCTTTTTTTCTTAAGAATGAAATAAAGGATTATTTTTTTAGAATACAAGGAACATATAATTCCAAATTAAGACATACGAAACGTCCCGATTCGTTAATGAATCAATGGACAAATTGGTTAAAGGTTCATTATCAATATGATTTACCTGAGAACAGATGGTCGAGATTAGTATCACAAAACTGGAGGAATAGAATCAATGAACATCGTGTGGCTCAAAATAAAGATTTAGTTGAATATGATTCATATGAAAAAAATCAATTAATTCTTTCCAAAAAACAAGAACAAGAAGGAGACTTATTAGAAATAGAAATTAAAAATAAAATTAAAAAACAATATAGATATGATCTTTTCTCCTATCAATATATTCATTTTGCGGATAAGAAAAAATCCTATATTTATGGATATAGATCACCGCAAGGAAACAAAAACCAAGCGATTTCTTATAATTACAACCCATGTAGAAAAGAATTTTTGGATATAATAGGCGATATCTCTATCCAAAATTATCTAGATCTAGAAGAATATGATATTCTAGATATGGAAAAAAATCTGGATAGAAAGTATTTCAATTGGATGGGAATGAATGTAAAAAGGAAAAAGACTTCTATACCGAATAAGAAATTCCTTATTCCCAAATTTTGGTTCTTTTCAAAATTAAGAAAATTTTATTATGCATATAAGATGAATCCTTGGATCTTACCAATAAAATTCTTTGTTTTGCAGCTTTATGGACAAGATAATTTAGAGTTAACAACGGAAGAATACGTGAGTCCAGTAGATGTAGATCTTAAATCTCGCTCATACTATTATAACGGATCAGATTCTAAATACAGGACCGATCTAAAGGGAGAACGGGATTTCTTACTATCAAAATATTTGGGTTTTTATTTGCACTGTGATAGTTCCGACCAAGAAATAGGAATGGATAATATCAACTTATTTTGTCTCCTGCTTAGAATGAAAAATTTTAAAAAAATTGTAATAATGTCGATTAAAAAGCTAGAGCTAGATTTAGAAATGCTGGTTGATTCAATTACGAAGGATTTTTGTTATACAGAATGTAGGGACACTGAGGACTTGAAGGAAAGGCTAATCTTTTTTATTGAACCTATGCGCCTGTCTACAAAAAACCATGAACAATCTCTTATATATCAAACCATAAGAGTACCGTTGATTCATAAGAGTAAGAGGCGAAAAAGTTGGAGTTGGAAAAAAAGTCGTGTTGATCAAAAGATAACAGAAAATAAAGATAAAAATCTTTATGATTTGTTTGTTCCTGAAAATCTTTTGTCCCCTAGACGCCGTAGAGAATTGAGAATTCTAACTTGTTTCAATCCTAGGAATAGAAATACTGTGCATAGAAAAACAATAAATGACAATGAGAATCAAATAAAAAATGTTTCGCAAGTTTTGGCTAAAAATAAAGATCTTGATAGCGAAACAAAAAAACTAATGAATTTTAAATTATTTCTTTGGCCAAATTATCGATTAGAAGATTTAGCTTGTATAAACCGCTATTGGTTTAATACCCATAATGGAAGCCATTTCAGTATATTAAGGATACATATGTATCCTCGATTGAAAGATTAATTTTAGAATCTACATTTATCTTCTATTTATCATTATCATAATATTTTTTGTAACATATCTGATATGTGAATATATATAAATAAATAAATAAATATTTTTATTTATTTATATATATTTATTTATATTTTTATATAAATAAATATAAATTTAAATAAAAAAAAAGAAATGCGATGGTCTTATTTTTATTTGAAATAGACAAGACAATAGAATTTTTATTTATTCAATTAATAAATATAGTATTTTTTTTTTTATCTATTTGAATTACATTCCTTAATAATATAATAATATAATTGATTTGAAAAAAAAAATAAATTAAGATAATTTTATATACAAAATTAAAAATTAGTGTCATTACTATTACTGATCAATAAAAATATCTACCAAAAACGAGGGGGAGAGAAAAGCTTTCATTTCATTTTATGATAAAAAATTCATTTATACCTGTTATTTCACAAAAAAAAAAAGAAGAAGAAAACCCCGGATCAGTTGAATTTCAAGTATTCAATTTCCATAATAAGGTACTAAGACTTACTTCACATTTGGAATTACACCCAAAAGACTATTTATCTCAAAGGGGTTTACATATAATTCTAGGAAAACGGCAACGACTACTGTCTTATTTGTCAAAGAAAAATAAAATACGTTATAAAAAATTAATAAATCAGTTGGGTATTCGGGATTCACAAATTCGTTAATTTCAAGAATCATTTTCAATTATTCGATTTATTAGATCCTGAATTTTGATGAACTTTTTTTTTAACGATTCATGGAAGAATGAATCGAGGAAAAACCTATGAATGTGCCAGCTACAAGAAAAGACCTCATGATAGTCAATATGGGGCCTCAACACCCATCAATGCATGGTGTTCTTCGACTTATTGTTACTCTGGATGGTGAAGATGTTATTGATTGTGAACCAATATTGGGTTATTTACACAGAGGTATGGAAAAAATTGCGGAAAATCGAACAATTATACAATATCTGCCTTATGTAACACGTTGGGATTATTTAGCTACTATGTTCACAGAAGCAATAACCGTAAATGGACCAGAACAATTGGGAAATATTCAAGTACCTAAAAGAGCCAGCTATATACGAGTAATTATGTTGGAATTAAGTCGCATAGCTTCTCATCTACTATGGCTGGGACCTTTTATGGCAGATATTGGTGCACAAACCCCCTTTTTCTATATTTTTAGAGAAAGAGAATTAATATATGATCTATTTGAAGCTGCGACAGGTATGAGAATGATGCATAATTATTTTCGTATTGGAGGAGTAGCAGCTGATCTACCTTATGGTTGGATAGATAAATGTTTTGATTTTTGCAATTATTTTTTAACAAGGGTTATTGAATATCAAAAACTGATTACGCGAAATCCAATTTTTTTAGAACGAGTTGAAGGCGTAGGTGTTGTTGGTAGAGAGGAAGTTATAAATTGGGGGTTATCAGGACCGATGCTTCGGGCTTCCGGAATACAATGGGATCTACGTAAAGTCGATAATTATGAGTGTTACGAGGAATTTGATTGGGAAGTTCAATGGCAAAAAGAAGGAGATTCATTAGCTCGTTATTTAGTTCGAATTGGTGAAATGATGGAATCCATTAAAATTATTCAACAGGCTTTGGAAGGAATTCCAGGTGGGCCATATGAAAATTTAGAAATTCGCTCCTTTGATAGAGAAAAGGAGCCAGAATGGAATGATTTTGAATATCGATTCATTGGTAAAAAATCGTCTCCGACTTTTGAATTGCCCAAACAAGAACTTTATGTGAGAGTTGAGGCCCCCAAGGGGGAATTAGGAATTTTTCTAATAGGAGATCAGAATGGTTTTCCTTGGAGATGGAAAATTCGTCCACCTGGTTTTATCAATTTGCAAATTCTTCCTCAATTAGTTAAAAGAATGAAATTGGCTGATATTATGACAATACTAGGTAGCATAGATATCATTATGGGAGAAGTTGATCGTTGAAATGATAATTGATACAACGGAAGTCCAAGATATAAATTCTTTTTCCGGATTGGAATCTTTCAAAGAGGTCTATGGAATTCTATGGATACTTGTACCTATTTTGATTCTTGTATTGGGAATCACAATAAGTGTACTAGCAATTGTATGGTTAGAAAGAGAAATATCTGCAGGGATACAACAGCGTATTGGACCCGAATACGCTGGTCCTTTTGGAATTCTTCAAGCTCTAGCAGACGGAACAAAACTACTATTCAAAGAGAATCTTATTCCATCTAGGGGAGATATTCGTTTATTCAGTATCGGACCATCCATATCAGTAATATCAATTCTAATAAGTTATTCAGTAATTCCTTTTGGCTATAACTTTGTTTTATCTGATTTCAATATCGGTGTTTTTTTATGGATTGCTATTTCGAGTATTGCTCCCATTGGACTTCTTATGTCAGGATATGGGTCAAATAATAAATATTCCTTTTTGGGTGGTCTACGAGCTGCTGCTCAATCGATTAGTTATGAAATACCATTAACTCTATGTGTCTTATCAATATCTCTACGTGCGATTCGTTGAAACCCAAAAAGCTATTCTATGCTATTGCTATGCTCCTCTCTTTATAGTACTATATAGGAAAGGAGTCGAATAAATTAAATAGAAACCCTCATTATCTTAATTTGATTTTTCACAATTCGGATTGAAGAACTAAATTAGATAGTTATATGAGTGAAATAAAACAGCTTATATTGAATAAAATTTCAGAATACTCTATTACTTATAGTTAACAGATAGTATGATGATTTTAAATGGCAGTAAAAATATTGAGTCTCATTTTCTATGTATAAGAATGAAGTCAAATAAAATAAATTATAAAGAGAAGAGGACATTTAACCCAAGATTGGATAATATTTTGCATCCTGTTTTGAAGCGGGCTCAAACGACCAACCTTATTGAGTTTTAGTTATCATTTGTATGATCATAGATGTATTAAATTAAAATTAATAAGGGGTTAATAAAAAAAAAAGGAGTGGATGGTTAGAAACACCAAGATACACAAAGGATTAGTAACACATATTTTGTAAATTATCCAAAAGACAATTTACGCATAATAGAAAAAGAATACTAATTGGGGCTTTAAGTTGGTAGAAAAAATCAAGCAGTACTCCCCATAACTCCGATCCAGAGTATGCTTCCATCCACTGATTAAATAAATTACTATCAGGAACGAAAAAATCCTTTAAAATTTTTTAAGTCCCTTTTTCATAGCACAAAAAAGAAGAATAGGAACGAAAAAAGAAGAAGAAATCATAAACGAAAAGCAGATCTCTTTTTTGTTTATGATTTCTTATATCCATATTCATGGAGATCAAATTCACATGATAATTAAGAAACGAATGTGTAATTCTTTTTCGTAATTCAAAATGCGGAGGGTTATGGAGAATTCTAAAAGAGTATTTTATTGAAGAATTCAGTTATTACTCAACAAATTCAAATTTCGATTTTTAAGGGATGAGATCAATTCAGAAGTGCCTTATTGTATCTTTTATTAAAATGGATTTATTTTTCTTATTTAGTTATTTCTAGAACAGACAGAATTGAATTGGTCTAATTCAGAACCGTTTGATAGATTTAAATCTTCTATATCTTATGGATATATCACGAGATAAATAATCGTCCCGGTCCTTAGATTTACTTAAGGCTTTCCAGGAGCCGTATGAGGTGAAAATCTCATGTACGGTTCTGTAATAGAGATGGGAACAGTAATGTTATCACCGACTAGGATTATCTAACAGTTTAAGTACAGTTGATATAGTTGATGCGCAATCAAAATATGGTTTTTGGGGATGGAATTTGTGGCGTCAACCTATCGGTTTCATTGTTTTTCTAATTTCTTCACTAGCAGAATGTGAAAGATTACCTTTTGATTTACCAGAAGCAGAAGAAGAATTAGTAGCGGGTTATCAAACAGAATATTCGGGTATTCGATTTGGTTTATTTTACGTTGCTTCCTATTTAAACCTTTTAATTTCTTCATTATTTGTAACAGTTCTTTACTTGGGCGGTTCAAATATCTCTATTCCGTACATATTCGTTTCTGAGTTTTTTGAAATCAATAAAACATATGGAGTTTTTGGAACTACAATTGATCTCTTTATTACATTAGCTAAAACTTATTTTTTCTTATTCGTTTCTATCATAACAAGATGGTCTTTGCCTAGGCTAAGAATGGATCAATTATTAAATCTTGGATGGAAATTTCTTTTACCTATTTCTCTCGGTAATCTATTATTAACAACTTCGTCTCAATTGTTTTCACTGTAAAAGATTTATTTTCTATATTCATAACTTGTCTCAAATAAGAGAAAGAAATAAAACAAGAATATTCATAGATATTTACGATATGTTCCTTATGGTAACTGGGTTCATGAATTATGGTCAACAAACAGTCCGAGCTGCAAGGTACATTGGTCAAAGTTTCATGATTATCTTATCTCACGCAAATCGTTTACCTGTAACTATTCAATATCCTTATGAAAAATTAATCACATCGGAACGTTTCCGCGGTCGAATCCATTTTGAATTTGATAAATGCATTGCTTGTGAAGTATGTGTTCGTGTATGTCCTATAGATTTACCCGTTGTTGATTGGAAACTGGAAACTGATATTCGAAAGAAACGATTGCTAAATTACAGTATTGATTTCGGAATCTGTATTTTTTGTGGTAACTGTATTGAGTATTGCCCAACAAATTGTTTATCAATGACTGAAGAATATGAACTTTCAACTTATGATCGTCACGAATTGAACTATAATCAAATTGCTTTGGGCCGTTTACCAATGTCAGTAATTGATGATTATACAATTCGAACAATTCAAATAAAATAAAAAAAGAGAATTTTTTATAATTAAAAATTATTTTTATTCTTATAAAATAAAAATAAAATAAAAAAGAAAATCAGATTTTATATTTTTGTTTTAATATAGTTTCAAACTAATCTTTAGTATAAAGACTGGAATGACATTGATTATCTAACTGTAACTATATATCAATCAATTCAAACTCCTTAGGATTTTTTTTTCAATGCAAAAAAAAAATTAAGTATATAAAAATTTTTTTCCTGGTCATATCAATACGGTCATGAAATTTCGATTTCTTTGTCTTTTTTTTTACATATAATGGATTTGCCTGAAACGCTACACGATTTTCTTTTAGTCTTTCTGGGATCGGGTATTATATTAGGAAGTCTAGGAGTAGTATTACTTACCAACCCTATTTTTTCTGCTTTTTCGTTGGGACTGGTTCTTGTTTGTATATCCTTATTATATATTTTATCAAACTCCCATTTTGTAGCTGCATCACAGCTACTTATTTACGTGGGAGCTATTAACATTTTAATCATATTTGCTGTGATGTTCATGAATAGTTCCGAATATTACCAAGATTTTAATCTTTGGACTGTTGGGGATGGAATTACTTTGATAGTTTGTACAAGTATTTTTGTTTCACTAATAACTATTATTCCAGATACTTCATGGTACGGAATTATTTGGACTACAAGACCAAATCAGATTATTGAGCAAGATTTGATAAGTACTAGTCAACAAATTGGAATTCATTTATCAACCGATTTTTTTCTTCCATTTGAACTAATTTCAATAATTCTTTTAGTTGCTTTGATAGGTGCAATTGTCGTAGCTCGCCAGTAAAAAATCTTTATAGAATTAGTAATATAAATCAAGATTTTTTTTTTCAATTCTATGTTATGTATAAACTCTTTTTTTTTATTGCCAATATATTCTTTTGTTCCAGACTTGGTATATTCTTTAGTCAATTGAATCTGTTGAATTGTTGTTCATATTGAAATGAATCAAAATTAATAAGGAGTTGGTCAATGATGCTCGAACATGTACTTGTTTTGAGTGCCTATTTATTTTCTATTGGTATCTATGGATTGATCACGAGCCGAAATATGGTTAGAGCCCTTATGTGTCTTGAACTTATACTGAATGCAGTTAATATAAATCTCGTAACTTTTTCTGATTTTTTTGATAATCGCCAATTAAAAGGAAATATTTTTTCAATTTTTGTTATAGCTATTGCAGCCGCTGAAGCAGCTATCGGACTGGCTATTGTTTCCGCAATTGCTCGTAACAGAAAATCAACCCGTATCAATCAATCGAATTTGTTGAATAAATAGCATTAATTAATCATAATTAATAAAAAAAATTCAATTCAAATAGTGAGTGTAATATTTATCAATTCAAATTAATATGTATTCTACACAACTTATGATCATGTTTGCATTGCCTAAATCATAAGAAATCAAAGTATCCTGGTCCTCTTCTATTCCTTCTTCTAAATTTATCTAGACATCTTTTTTGATTAACAATATTATAACAAATCATTGATTCATCTGGTATATAAATATATGATTCATTTACGAGTTTACTAGATCGATAATTTTCATTTTTTATGTTCAAAAATTACTATAGATACAATGTCACATTCAGTAAAGATTTATGATACATGTATAGGATGTACTCAATGTGTCCGAGCTTGTCCCACAGATGTATTAGAAATGATACCTTGGGATGGATGTAAAGCTAAGCAAATAGCTTCTGCCCCAAGAACAGAGGACTGTGTTGGTTGTAAGAGGTGTGAGTCCGCTTGTCCGACGGATTTCTTAAGTGTTCGGGTTTATTTAGGGCCTGAAACAACTCGAAGTATGGGTCTAGCTTATTGATACGTTTCAAAAAACACCACACGAATACGTTTTTTTACTGGCAAAAACCCGTGCTCAAAAAAATATTTTGTATTTTTTTTGAGCACGGGCTTTTCTGGCCCAAGTGTATCTTATTTTTATGACGAATTATTTTCCTTGGTTAACAATAGTTGTAGTTTTCCCAATAGCCGCAGGTTCCTTAATTTTCTTATTCCCTCATAGGGGAAATAAGGTAATTAGGTGGTATAGCATTTGTATATGCTTAATCGATCTCCTTCTAACAACCTATGCATTTTGTTATCATTTCCAATTGGATGATCCACTAATTCAACTGACAGAGAATTATAAATGGATCAATTTTTTTGATTTTTACTGGAGATTGGGAATAGATGGACTCTCTATAGGACCTATTTTACTGACGGGATTTATAACTACTTTAGCCACTTTAGCGGCTCAGCCGGTTACTCGAGAATACCAATTATTCTATTTCCTGATGTTAGCAATGTATAGCGGTCAAATCGGACCATTTTCTTCTCGAGACATTTTACTTTTTTTCATCATGTGGGAATTGGAATTAATTCCCGTTTATCTACTTTTAGCCATGTGGGGGGGAAAGAAACGTTTGTATTCAGCTACAAAGTTTATTTTGTACACTGCAGGAGGTTCTGTTTTTTTATTAATGGGAATTCTGGGTATCGGTTTATATGGTTCTAATGAACCAACATTAAATTTTGAAACATTAACTAATCAATCGTATCCTGTGGCGCTAGAAATAATATTATATACGGCATTTCTTATTGCTTTTGCTGTCAAATCGCCGATTATACCCTTACATACATGGTTACCAGATACCCACGGAGAGGCACATTACAGCACTTGTATGCTTTTAGCCGGAATCTTATTAAAAATGGGAGCATATGGGTTGGTGCGAATTAATATGGAATTATTTTCCCACGCTCATTCAATATTTTGCCCCTGGTTAATGATATTAGGTTCTATTCAAATAATCTATGCCGCTTCAACATCTTTTGGTCAACGTAATTTAAAAAAAAGAATAGCTTATTCTTCGGTATCTCATATGGGTTTCATAATTCTAGGAATTGGTTCTATAAGTGATACTGGGCTCAACGGGGCCATTTTACAAATAATATCTCATGGATTTATTGGCGCTGCCCTTTTTTTCTTGGCAGGAACTAGTTATGATAGACTACGTCTTCTTTATCTTGACGAAATGGGCGGAATGGCTATCCCAATGCCAAAAATATTCACGATTTTCACTATCTTATCGATGGCTTCTCTTGCATTGCCGGGCATGAGCGGTTTTGTTGCCGAATTGATAGTTTTTTTTGGAATAATTACCAGTCAAAAATATCTTTTCATGATGAAAATACTAATTACTTTTGTAACCGCAATTGGAATGATATTAACTCCTATTTATTTATTATCTATCTTACGGCAGATGTTCTATGGATACAAGTTTTTTAATACACCAAACTCTTATTTTTTTGATTCTGGGCCGAGAGAATTATTTATTTCGATTTCTATCCTTATACCCGTAATAGGTATTGGTATTTATCCGGATTTCATTTTTTCATTCTCGGTTGACAAGGTTGAAGCTATTCTAGCTAATTTTTGATAGAGCATTTTCATGAATAAATGAATCAAAAAGAGAAAAAAACCTTATGAAAAAGAATATTTTTCTGTTAGATTCACTTAAAAAAATTGAAATTATAATCCAATATGTTTGTTGTTTGTGAGAACCCCTCGAATCGTTACATTACTTGATTGAAAGGGTTCTCCACGATTTATGGAAAGTATATATTTATATGCTTTCCATATTTTTATTTCTCAGGTTCTTTACTCATTGAAATTTAATTAGATGTAAATGAACCATAACTATGTAGTCCTATTCCTAATAGATTGATCCCCAAATAACATATCCAAATTATAAGAAATCCGATAGAGGCCACTATTGAAGAATTTACACCTTCAAATTTTTTATTTTTTCTAGTATGTAAATAAATCGCGAATATGGTCCAAGTAATAAAGGCCCAAGTTTCCTTTGGATCCCAATTCCAATAGGACCCCCATGCCTCGTTAGCCCATACTGCCCCTGAAAGAATACCTATCGTTAAAAACAGAAAACCCAGACTAATAATACGATAACCCCAACGATCCAATTGTTGAATAAATTGAGACCTATAATAATTTCGAGAAGAATAAAAAGATGTTTTTCGTAAAACATTGTTTCTTTCATTCATATTCATGTATTTTATTTCGACAAAATCAACTGATTTATTTAAAAAATCCAAATTCTTGGTAAAAGCAAGAATTTGGATGGCTTCTTGAAACGTAATGACTAAAATAGCTACTGATAATAATGATCCACATAAAAGAGCTGCATAGCCCAATATCATCATACTTACGTGCATCATTAGCCAATGGGATTGTAGAGCGGGTACTAATATTACAGATTGATGCATTTTGGTTAAAAGACCCGAAGTCGCAAAGCCTTGGGTAAAAATAACACTTGGTGCGATTATTGTACTTAAAAGGTTTTTTTCCTTTTTAAAACACGGAACCATATGAAAAATGGAAAAACCCCATGAAAGAAAGATTAGTGATTCATATAAATCACTAAATGGTAAATGGCCCGAAAAAAACCAACGAGTAATTAACAATCCCGTTACACAGAAAAAAGTTATTATCATGGCTTTTTTGGACAAATCATATAATCCTACGATTTCATTGACTAATAAGGTTATCAAATGAATTGAAATAACAATTGATATGACGGAAAACGATATATGAGTTAATATATGCTCTAAAGTTGAAAATATCATATCTATAATGAAAATAAATATCTATAATGAAAATAAAAAAGGTATGAATACTAGGAATAGAAATAGGGAATTGAATTCATTATAGGACTTCTTCTTTTCAAATTTTAAAAATATAGCATAGGATGCCATGCCGCTACTCGGACTCGAACCGAGATGCTCTAGCACTGCTTCCTAAGAGCAGCGTGTCTACCAATTTCACCATAGCGGCTTACTCGAAATCATAATAACCAACTCTTTAGTCAATCGTCGAGATTGAAAGAATCACTTAAAGTGCACTATTTATTTAGTACATTTCTTTACTAAACATTTAGTATAAATTGATAATAAGAAGTAAATTTAAAATTTGTATTTATTCGAATATCAAAAATATGAAAAAATTAGATTCTATATATTTAGAATATATTATATATATATAATATAATATATTCTAAATATATGTTCCATATTCTATACTAGTATTAGTATAAAATGAGTATTAAAGAATACTCTTTGAATCGAGCTAATTTATATTATTCCAATCCAACATTTTTATTTGTTACAAAAAAAACTTTTTGATTTACCTGTAAAAATGGATTGAGCTAATGAAAAGGCTTTCAATGCTGTCCAATATCCCTTTTTTTTCCAAAAATTTTTACGAATATTTTTTTTTGATATAGAAGTGCGCTTTTTTGGAACTGCCATACAATTAGGATAGTTTTTTTATTACTATAGTTCGATGTGAAAGACATTTGTTCTGTAAATGAAAACGAATTATTCTGTAATTAGCCGTATGTCTTATTTATCTTAATTCCCTCTTTCTTTTTTTCTATCTAAAGTAAAACCATTGAATATTATAAACCTTTTCCAAATATTTCATAGATAATAGATCTATATCTATGGATCTCTTTTTATTGTAATGTAAAAGAATCAATTAGTTCAAAAAGAAACTAATTTATATTGTTTTTATAATTTATATCAAAATAAACAAATGTTCTTCGTTTTGGTGTAATGATTTATCCCCACCCTCACTCTATATATCAAAATTTTGATTTTATTTATTAATAGTGATTTTTCTTAATATATATATATAAATGACTAACATAGTTATTTATATTACTTATAATTAATATTACTTAAAATAATAAGATTTTTTTTATTTTCACTAGGAATTTGGTTATTGGCCGATTTTGACTTTGTACTTTCCAATATTGGAACGATTGTGCAAAGATTCAGAAGAATTAAGAATATAAAATTCGATTTATTTATTCACTTTTTATTAACCGAACCCCTTTACAAAAGAGATAAAACAAATGAATAAGAAACAAAATTCATCAAGAATCAAAATATTTTTTATTCTTTATTTTTTTTTGTATGGAATATATACATCAATATTCATGGATCATACCTTTTATCCCACTTCCAGTTCCTATTTTTATAGGGGTAGGACTTCTACTTTTTCCTACGGCAACAAAAAATATTCGCCGTATGTGGGCTTTTCCTAGTATTTTATTATTAACGATAGTTATGATTTTTTCGATCGATCTATCTATTCATCAAATCCAGAATAGTTCTATCTATCAATATGTATGGTCTTGGACTATAAATAATGATCTTTCTTTAGAGTTTGGCTACTTGATTGATTCACTTACTTCTATAATGTCAATATTAATCACTACTGTTGGGATTCTGGTTCTAATTTATAGTGATAGTTACATGTCTCATGATCAAGGCTATTTGAGATTTTTTACTTATCTGAGTTTTTTTAATACTTCAATGTTAGGGTTAGTTACTAGTTCAAATTTGATACAAGTTTATATTTTTTGGGAATTGGTTGGAATGTGTTCTTATCTATTAATAGGTTTTTGGTTCACACGTCCTATTGCGGCAAATGCTTGTCAAAAAGCGTTTGTAACTAATCGTGTGGGGGATTTTGGTTTATTATTAGGAATTTTAGGTTTTTATTGGATAACGGGTAGTTTGGAATTTCGGGATTTATTTCAAATATTCAACAACTTAATTTATAAGAATGAGGTGAATCTTTTTTTTGTTACTTTGTGCGCCCTCTTGTTATTTTGCGGATCAGTTGCGAAATCTGCCCAATTCCCTCTTCATGTATGGTTACCAGATGCTATGGAAGGTCCTACTCCTATTTCCGCTCTTATCCATGCTGCTACTATGGTAGCAGCAGGAATTTTTCTTGTAGCTCGACTTCTTCCTCTTTTCATAGTTATACCCCCCATAATGAGTGTAATAGCTTTGATAGGTATAATAACAGTAGTATTAGGAGCTACTTTAGCTATTGCTCAAAAAGATATTAAGAAAAATTTGGCCTATTCTACAATGTCTCAATTGGGTTATATGATGTTAGCTTTAGGTATGGGCTCTTATCGAGCCGCTTTATTTCATTTGATTACTCATGCTTATTCAAAAGCATTGTTATTTTTAGGATCTGGATCCATTATTCATTCCATGGAAGCTATTGTTGGATATTCTCCAGATAAAAGTCAAAATATGGTTCTTATGGGCGGTTTAACAAAACATGCCCCAATTACAAAAACCGCTTTTTTAATAGGTACACTTTCTCTTTGTGGTATTCCACCTTTTGCTTGTTTTTGGTCCAAGGATGAGATTCTAAATGATAGTTGGTTGTATTCACCAATTTTCGCAATAATAGCTTGTTCCACAGCAGGATTAACTGCATTTTATATGTTTCGAATCTATTTACTTGTTTTTGAAGGATATTTAAACGTTCATTTTCAAAATTTCAATGGAAAGAAAAATAGTTCTTTCTATTCAATATCTTTATGGGGCAAAGAAGAAAAAAAAAAATTAAAAAACAAAATTCATTTATTATCTTTATTAACAACTAATAATAATGAAAGGACTTCTTTTTTTCGGAAGAGGACATATTCACATCGAATTAATCGAAATGTCAAAAGCATAAGACGTCTTTTTCTTGATAGTACCTATTTTGGTACTAAAAACATTCCGTTTTTTTATCCTCATGAATCAGACAATACTATGCTATTTTCTATGCTTGTATTAGTACTATTTACTTTCTTCGTCGGGTCCATAGGAATTTCTTTCAGCCAAGAACCAATAGATTTGGATATTTTATCTAAATTGTTAATTCCGTCTATAGACCTTTTACATCAAAATTCAAAGAATTCTGTGGATTGGTATGAATTTTTTACAAATGCAACTTTTTCGGTGAGTATAGCTTTTTTCGGAATATTTATAGCGTCTTTTTTCTATAAACCAGTTTTTTCATCTTTACAAAATTTGAACTTATTTAATTTATTTCAAAAAAGTGTTCCTAAAAAAATTATTGCTGATAAAATAATCAATGTTATATATGATTGGTCATATAATCGTGGTTATATAGATGCTTTTTTTGAAGTATCTTTAATTGCGAGTGTAAGAAAGGTAGCTAAATTCAATTATTTTTTTGATAGACAAGTAATTGATGGAATTCCAAATGGAATTGGGATTTCCAGTTTTTTTATAGGAGAGGCTATCAAATATGTGGGGGGGGGACGAATTTCTTCGTATATTTTCTTTTTTGTATTAATCTTTTTAGTAATTTGTTATTATATATTTATATAATAAAATTAGATAATAATTATATAATAAAATTAGATAATAATGTACTACTATTCAACCTAAATTGGGATTATCCGCTAAGAATTAAAGCTTCGGGTAGATCAAGAAAACAGCAGTATCAGCTGCAACAGGAGTATATTATAAATTCTTTTCTCTTTTTCCTTTTTGTTTTTTGTTTTAAAAGATTCTATTCGAAATTATTTTGTCTTTTTTTATCTAGATTTAATAGATTCA